GATTCGACTTCCCCTGGGGGTAGGGTACTACGAAAGGAAGTTGATCATGGATTATCAATAAGCCTAGACTTGATTCTTCCTGGGTCGATGCCCGAGCGGTTAATGGGGACGGACTGTAAATTCGTTGGCAATATGTCTACGCTGGTTCAAATCCAGCTCGGCCCAAGAATTCGCTGATCCACCATGAAATGATATAGCCCCATTTGTTCTTCAAAAAGTCTGGCTTCGGCTTAAAAAAAGAATAAAAAAAAAGTAAAATTTTCTGATATATCCCTGCCGCTTTATTTGCTCGGTTCCATTTTTTTATTTTTATTTGTTCCCAAAAATTCTGATTTTGCTAACAATCAAATTTCATATCAGGATCCCTAATTAGAAAGTGGAAGGAAAAGAAGAAAAAAAAGGATTTGCTTTTTTTTTTTATCATTTTGCTTAAAGTGATTATCACTCGATTTGTCAATAACGAAAGGATTACTATGTCGCTCTCGGAAAGCGCCCATTTATGGGGATATTAATATCACATCCCGCGTCGTGTTATAACTGTTATAACACGGCGATTCTAATCTAAATAGAACTGGTTTCAATTTTAAATGCAATCATAAGAATATTTATACTCTACTTTTTCTTTTTCATTTCTTTTTCTTTTCCCTGGGATTGTAGTTCAATTGGTCAGAGCACCGCCCTGTCAAGGCGGAAGCTGCGGGTTCGAGTCCCGTCAGTCCCGACGGAATCAAATCCAATAAAAAATACATTAATTCATCTCTCCATTTGAATTGAATGTGAAAAGGGATACAAACCAAACGGTCGAATTTGATTCCCGACGGGGATTTTTTTTTTTTCTTTTTTTGCTTTGAAGTGAAAATGAAAGGTATTTCTTTCCTTTTCGGGTTCCGAATTTGTCTAACTTCAATTATTAGTTTGAGTTTGAAAGAATCTATCTCATTCAAATTGAACACTGAACTTTTGATATATGCGACCTTTTTTTAATCCAATAAAAGAGGATATTAATAAAGATCAAACAAGGATCCAACCGCGCTTAGAGAGGTGGAATGAATAATCTTTTTTAAAATAATCTTTTTTCTTTAAATTACCTTTTCAGTAAGGTAAGGGGGGCTGGCGAAAAAAGAACAAACTCTAAAACAAATAGTTAATTTGATGGAATATTAGATTGTTTTTATACTGGGACTTCTTTTTATCACACTTATTTGTTTTGTTTTCCAAGAAAATAAATTCTATAGTTAAAAAAAAAAGTACTTAACTCCTTTCCTTCTTTTCTATTTCGCTTCTATTGTTTGTTTTTGTAACCAATGGAAACTTAAGAGTGTTCAAATCATACATCATCAGATGATTGTAGAAGGAGGGCGGTAGGTTATAGAAAAAAAACAAGAATGGAAAAGAAGGATAAATTCAAATAAAAAAGAAAAGTAAAAGGGTTGGATCAGGAATCCAATTTTTGACGAGCTATGGATAAAAGATCTTCCTATGTTATACTATTCAATTCTCGACGATAAATTGATTTGATAGCTCCGATATTGTTATTCATGATATTGATCTGATTCAATATCATCGAGGTGTAATTCATCCCATTGAATTTGCAGGCGAAAGATTTATCATCTCTATGGGATTAAATCCCGAGTTATTGCCAAATAAAAAAACAATGAGATTATGGAAGTAAATATTCTCGCATTTATTGCTACTGCACTCTTCATTCTAGTTCCTACTGCTTTTTTACTTATAATATACGTAAAAACAGTCAGTCAAAGTGATTGATTTGAATCAAACTTGACTTATTTGCTTAGTCAATGATTGACGAAATAGAAGAAATCAAAAGGATTTGAGTCTCACGTCTTAACTTAAATTAAATGACGAAATGCGCGGACTAGAATCAGCGGTATAGTATTCTATGAGATCCGATAGTATGGTAGAAAGATTCCTATATTTCTTTCTACCATACTCGCTATTTTTGTTATTGTAATCTAACAAGTTGTACTGTATAAAAATACAGGCTTAATGTAGATTAATCTACAATCTATATCTTCGTGATATATGTAATGTACATAGTATCCCAATTCGATTTCTTTACTTCATCTATTTAATTTGTCTTGATTCCAATCAATCTGAAATAACTGAAAAACAATTAATAATAGTACGGTTCTCATTGCTAGATCTCGGATTATTTTCAAAAAAAAAGTATGGGCATACCGAAGAAGTAATTGATTGAGCAGTTAACATCGGGTTCTCTGGCAATTTCTTCGGATCCCGAAAGAGTAAAACCCATCATTTTTCACTCTTTCTTTCGGCATGATATGAAATGACTCATAAAATGAGTCAATAAAGCCTATAGAAAAGCATATAATATAGATAAAATTTCGAAAATAAGAAAACAATTGGTAAGTTAAGTACGCAATATAATATGCGACTTGCCTAAGGTAAGATCTTATTATGTATAGTCTTTCCTTGGACAATTCCTATGTATATGTTGTTTCCCATAGAGGATGTGGATCCAATTAATAACATAAACATAGCAGAACTTTTTTTCTCTTTGATGAGTCAAGAGGGAAACAAATAAAAACCAAATAAAAAAAAACCATCTATAAAAAAAAAACAATGATTCTTCAACTCAAAATTAGTAATACCTCTAGAGTCCACTTCTTCCCCATACTACGAGTGAAAGGGAAAATGTAAAAACTACCATTAAAGCAGCCCAAGCAAGACTTACTATATCCATGTAAATTATGTCCCCTATTTCTATTAAGGAATTATTCCATTATTGTTCACTAATAATAGTGGAATCACTAGCGCATAGTCAAAAAAGGATTCTGACCCCGATGAAAGGGGTCAAAAAATCCGCCTCTAAAAAGTTCTTATAGGACGGGTTTTTTTAGTAGAATCGGAAAGGGTTAAGCACAAGTAAAATACGCAGTGACCCATTTTGAAGTATCAAGGAAATTTTCCTAAGATGTAGGAATAATAAGGCCTGTTCTTTCTTGTGCTTCATTTCATTAAGTAAAAAAAAAAGACATAAAAATATAGAATCAAGATACATCATTATCTATCACATACTTTTATTTCCCATTTGATCTAATCCTTACTGTCTATGTCTAACGATTGTCTCTGTGAAACAATCGGAGGAACACAGGTTTATTGAAAAGAAATTCTTTCTTTTTTCAGTTTTTATGATATATAAAAGTCAATTTTCCATCGAATTTGGTATTTATTTTATTGAATGCCCCAGCACTTAGAAGAACCTTATGAGTCTGTATACAAAGTAGCTTCTCACAACCACTAATTAGATTAGCCATCAGGCTATCCAATCTAATTCAAGACCCGTGAATTAAAGACTCCATTAGTAGTGGAAGGGCTTTTATAGAAAGATTTACCAATTCCCTTTCACTTATAATCTGTCCTTGAATCCTCGAGGCAAGGATTTACAGCACTTTAGCTTGAGAGAACCGAACTTGCAGATGTTTCGAATCAAGCAAATATCAAGAGTTCTTTTCCTCCATTTTCTTTTGCTGGTGAAAAATTCAACGAGTTCTATCAGCAAAAGCAAATCAAATAAGATAAGGGATTTCGAGTTTTTTGTTGATCAGGCGACACCCGGATTTGAACTGGGGAAAAAGGATTTGCAGTCCCCCGCCTTACCGCTCGGCCATGCCGCCAAAATGATAGCATACGAAATAGATGAAAACCTTTCCCCTTTGCTTGGGATGGGGGGATTAATAAACTTCTTTTTTTATTGTGCTTCCATCTTGAATCCCGTTTTCCTTAATCGCTTGTACGAAAGAAATCCTTCCTTTTTTGGGCTGGATCCACCCCTTCGGTCCTTCAGTTGTATGTATAGTATCGCAAAACATAAATATCGAAAAACTTTCCAGATTGAAAAAGCACATTTGGTTTTTTAGTTCCAAAACCGGATAAATTGGAACCATTAACTATTAAATGGGATAAATGTGACTGTAAATTCATGAACGATTCTTGGATTTGAGTCGAAAATTGGCTTTTCCTAATCCTAATAATATAAGAAGAAAATAAAAATTGATACATAACTAATCAGTATTGATTCTTTTCAATACAAAAAAAATCCTTACTAATTTCAATTATAACAGCAATTCGAAGTATATGAAAACCCCAGAACCTAAATTGTTCTACAAATATCTAATTGGGTATCTTATCTATATAAGATGCCTATAGGGAATTATCAGGAAATTGTAGTGCTTCAATGAATTTTTCTTAAATTGAAAAAGAAAATCGAAATTTTGACATAGCATGGCATATGCTGTCCCGAATAGAACTGCAATAAAGAAGGAAACATATAGAGAAATATTTATCTACACATGTTTAATAATTAATAAATAGAAGCCTTTGTTTTTGTTGAATAAGAAAATCCACAAAAAAGTTAAGTGCTAAAAAAATATCAAGTCTATTTTTTTGATGATTATTATGTCTTTATCTCATCGAACAGATCAAATTATGAATCCAATTTTTTTTCTTTTCTGATATCCAATCGGATTGGAATATGTAATATCATAATAATGGTAGAAATTGAATCACTTTTTTTTGATATTCTATACCAAAGCCCATAAGTCTAAGTGTCATTTATCAATTCCTTTCCATTTGTATCTATTACAAATTCCAATTTGAGTATAAAATTCTCTTTATTCTCCTCCATTCATATGAATTTCATACAGTACATATATGGAGTTGGGTAAAATTTCATGTGATTCAGTAAACAGAATAGAAATTCCATCATTGCTAGATCAATCCATATGATTTGATGAAGAATGGGTCAATAATGGAATTTTTTCGGGAAATGGGAAATTCAAAATGCTCGGGGATGGAAATGAGGGAATGGCTACAATACCTGGTTTAAATCAGATACAATTTGAAGGATTTTGTAGATTCATTGATCAGGGCTTAACAGAAGAACTTTCTAAGTTTCCAAAAATTGAAGACATAGATCAAGAAATTGAATTTCAATTATTTGTGGAAACATATCAATT